TTCGAATTCCAAGCAATGGATACTTTGTAATCCAGTAATTACTTACTGTTAGTTCTCTTAATTGAATTGAAATTAAAATTGAAATTAAACTCGGCCCAATCTTTTACTAAAAGGATTGAGCCGAATACAATAAAAAGATCCTATTGTATAGATGTATAGATTTTTGAGAGATACATACTTATATAGATATACAAGATCTTAAATACAAAAATATAAGACGAAACAACTTAAACGCTTTTTTTTATTGTTGTGTTGGATCCACAATTAATCCTATGGATCCCTAGGATTGGTGCATTCTTATACTATTTTTTTTATATATTATTATCTCCGGATCCTGCGTTTTTGGATCATGATCGAGCCAAGTATCACAACTTCTTCTACCCATCCTGTATATTGTCCTTTTCATTCTGTGTTGAAATATAAACTTATTATATTAGTAGGCGAGATTTTACGAAAAAGGTTCTTTCTATTCCTTTATATTCATAGCATAGGAGAAACTACTATTTTTTTTTTTTTTTTTTTCAATATCCCCTCGTTATTAGTTACTAACCCTATTGATTGGATTTATATGCTTATTCTGATCGGAATATTCAAATGATTTTCATCGAATGACTATTCATCTATTGTATTTTCATGTAAATGAGGGGCAAGAAAGTTCTATGGAAAAATGGCGGTTCGATTCGATGTTGTTTAACGGGGAGTTAGAATACAGGTGTAGGCTAAGTAAATCAATGGACAGTCTTGGTCCTTTTGAAAATACCAGTGTAAGTGAAGATCCAATTTTAAATGATATGGATAAAGACATTTTAAATTTTAGCGACAAGTCTAATTACAGTAATGGTGATCATTTAGTCGGCGACAGATACATTCGGAATTTCATATCTGATGACACTTTTTTCGTTAGGGATAGTAATAGGGACAGTTATTCCATATATTTTGATATTGAAAATAAAAATTTTGAGATTGACAACAACCGTTCTTTTCTAAGTGAACTAAAAAGTTCTTTTTATAGTTATCAGACTTCTAGTTATATGAATAATGCACCCCAAAGTGACGATACTCGCCACGATCGTTACATGTATGATACTAATTCTCATTATAGTTGGAATAATCACATTAATAGTTGTATTGACAGTTATCTTGGTTCTCAAATTTGTATTGATAGTTATATTTTAAGCAACAGTAACAATTACAGTGACAGCTACATTTATAGTTACATTTGTGGCGAAAGCGTAAATAGTAGTAAAAGCGAGAGTTCCAGTATAAAAACTAGCACAGATGATAGTGATTTTAGTATAAGTTCTAATAATTTAAATGTAACTCAAAAATACAGGCATTTGTGGATTCAATGCGAAAATTGTTATGGATTAAATTATAAGAAATTTTTAAAATCAAAAATGAATATTTGTGAACAATGTGGATGTCATTTGAAAATGAGTAGTTTTGATAGAATCGAACTTTCGATTGATCCCGGTACTTGGGATCCTATGAACGAAGACATGGTCTCTCTGGATCCCATTGAATTTCATTCGGAGGAGGAACCTTATAAAGATCGTATTGATTCTTATCAAAAAAATACAGGATTAACTGAGGCTGTTCAAACAGGCACAGGTCAACTAAATGGTATTCCCGTAGCAATTGGTGTTATGGATTTTCAGTTTATGGGTGGTAGTATGGGATCTGTAGTGGGCGAAAAAATCACACGTTTGGCCGAGTATGCTACCAATCAATTTTTACCTCTTATTCTAGTGTGTGCTTCCGGAGGAGCACGCATGCAAGAAGGAAGCTTGAGCTTGATGCAAATGGCTAAAATATCTTCCGCTTTATATGATTATCAATTAAATAAAAAGTTATTTTATGTAGCAATCCTTACATCCCCTACCACAGGCGGGGTGACGGCTAGTTTTGGTATGTTGGGAGATATCATTATTGCCGAACCCAATGCTTATATTGCATTTGCAGGTAAAAGAGTAATTGAACAAACATTGAATAAGACAGTACCTGAGGATTCACAAGTGGCTGAATATTTATTCCATAAGGGCTTATTCGATCCAATCGTACCACGTAATCCTTTAAAGGGCGTTCTGAGTGAGTTATTTCGGCTACATGCTTTCTTTCCTTTGAATGAAAATTCGATTAGAGCCTTAGAGTCTTAATTTAATATTTAATACTCTTATTAATTTATTAAATTAATAAGAGTATTAATTTAATAAAACTTAATAAATTTTTTTATGTGTGGTGATCAAGTAGTTATTTAATTTATAGGAATCAAAGTCAAAATCCGAAGAATGGATTTTGACTTTGGTAACATAAGATTGAATTGTAGAAAGAACCATACGGATCGTTTTTTTATCGATATTCCTGGTTACTAATACTAACTAGGAAATCTCTATTAAACAAAAGAGTGAATTCTTTCGCTTTCTTCCGTGGAATTAGTTAACAAGGTCTTGCATCTTTCTATATCTCCCGAAAATAATCCCCCACTAAGAATACTTTTTGTTGGATCGTATTATAACGAATTCTTTGGGAGTTTTTAGGAAATACTTTTAAATTTTATTAAATTATGAAATTTATAAGACAAGAAAAGATAATAACTACTAATACGAATAATAAAAGGGTGGATTATCGTATATATATATTTCATGTAGAAACATGTAGAAAGATGAATAGGTCCATTTATTTCTATATTTATTGTATTTTATTAAGAAATATATATATATATTAATTTAAGAAATATATATTTCTTAAAACATATACTTATAGACTCCCTATTAAGTATATATATACTCACTTAGGTATACTTAGTATAATATAACAATTATATATGAATTATAAGATATCTTTATAACAATATAAGGATAAGGTTCAAATATAAAACAATAAATATAACCAAATATAAAACAATAAATATAACCAAATATAAAACAATAAATATAACAATAAATAACAGGTACAAATATTAAATCGAGGTACCCATTCTATGATAACTCTCAACAGTCTCCCCTCCATTTTTGTGCCTTTAGTGGGCTTACTATTTCCGGCAATTGCAATGGCTTCTTTATCTCTTTATGTTCAAAAAAACAAGATTTTTTAGATACAACAAGGACAAATCTTATATATATATTTTTTCAAGACTTACTTTGATCATAACACGGATATCTATTTAGTAAAATATGGTATAATATGCGGCTTCCTTCGGGCATAAGCTCTTATGTATGTGTAAACATGATAAATGAATTATAACTATTTTCAAATAGATCGGGGAGAATTTCTGAAATGTAAAGTCAATATATCTATATGTATTAGGAAATCATATGAAAGGGACGATTTTAGTTTGGATCTAAGAAATTCGATGAATTATCCCTAAAGGTTCACATCATAATAGTGCTGGTTGATGAGAGTTACTTCGGAAACAAAAAAAGTAAAAAAAAAAATTATTTTTGTTATTCTCCCAATTCCAATAAAATGCAACTAGGTCTAGTTAGAGTATGAGTTGGCGATCAGAACGTATATGGGTAGAACTTATAGCGGGGTCTCGAAAAACAAGTAATTTCTGTTGGGCCTTTATTCTTTTTTTAGGTTCATTAGGGTTTTTATTGGTTGGAACGTCCAGTTATTTTGGTAGGAATTTTATATCTTTATTTCCTTCTCAGCAAATAATTTTTTTTCCACAAGGTATTGTGATGTCTTTCTATGGGATCGCAGGTCTTTTTATTAGCTCCTATTTGTGGTGCACAATTTCGTGGAATGTAGGTAGTGGTTATGATCGATTCGATATAAAAGAGGGCATAGTGTGTATTTTTCGTTGGGGATTTCCTGGAAAAAATCGTCGCATATTCCTCCGATTCCTTATGAAAGACATTCAGTCCATCAGAATAGAAATTAAAGAGGGTATTTATGCTCGTCGTGTCCTTTATATGGAAATAAAAGGACAAGGAGCCATTCCCTTGACTCGTACTGATGAGAATTTTACTCCACGAGAGATTGAGCAAAAAGCTGCTGAATTGGCCTATTTCTTGCGTGTACCAATTGAAGTATTTTGAAAAAAGGAACTGAAGAATGAATACTTTGCAAGAGATAAAAAACTCAAGAATCATCTTTTTTTCTATAGCATAACTTAACTGAAGTTTCTTCAGAACGCTTACTCGAGCCAAAGCAAACGTATATGAAACAATTCTAAAACAAAATTGTTTATGTCCACAATTTTTTTTATGCGTATGTAAATCCACTTAACTCAATTCAGTAACAAATCGAAATGATAGATTCATCATATATCAAAACATTTCATCATAAAGTAAAGAATTTTTTTTTCTAAATATTTGATATTTTGATAGAACGGGAGGTCTTTCGTCTCGAAATCCGACTACTATTAATTTGAAGAGGGCTCTTTCTTATTCTATATTCTTTCTAAATTCAAGGACTAACCGCTGTACTAAATCACAAAAAATCCGGAAATACATCGATGACTTGTAATAGAATAGAACTTATGCTTGATAGAAATATTAGTATCATATAGAGTCGACGAATGAGGTGCGTTCATTAAAAATTTTTTAATTCACAGACGAAAAAATGGCAAAAAAGAAAGTATTAATTTCCCTTCTATATCTTGCATCTATAGTATTTTTGCCTTGGTGGATCTCTCTCTCATTTAATAAAAGTCTGGAATCTTGGTTTACTAATTGGTGGAATACTAGGCAATCCGAAATTTTTTTGAATGATATTCAAGAAAAGAGTATTCTAAAAGAATTCATAGACTTAGAGGAACTCTTACGTTTGGACGAAATGATAAAGGAATACCCGGAAACACATTTACAAAAGCCTCGCATCGAAATCTACAAAGAAACGATCCAATTGATCAAGATGCACAACGAGGATCGCATCCATACAATTTTACACTTCTCGACAAATATAATCTGTTTCGGTATTCTAAGTGGTTATTCTATTCTAGGTAATGAAGAACTTGTTATTCTTAACTCTTGGTTTCAAGAATTCCTATACAACTTAAGCGACACAATAAAAGCTTTTTCTATTCTTTTATTAACTGATTTATGTATAGGATTCCATTCGCCCCACGGTTGGGAATTAATGATTGGCTCTGTCTACAAAGATTTTGGATTTGCTCATAATGATCAAATTATATCCGGTCTTGTTTCTACTTTTCCAGTCATTTTAGATACAATTTTTAAATATTGGATCTTTCGTTATTTAAATCGTGTATCTCCTTCACTTGTAGTGATTTATCATTCAATGAATGACTGAAAAGTGATCGAACGATCCAATTATAATATTTGTTACTTTGTACATAAGCAAAACATTCAAAATTGTACTTACTACCCATCCAAGGGATTCCTCCAATATTCCAGTAAAATTATTTATATTTAATATTTTAAGTAAATAGCAAAATTATAGATAGGGAACTATACTAGCGACCTACCTAATTTTATTGTAGAAATTTTCGGGATCAATGATTGGACCATGCAAACTAAAAATACCTTTTCTTGGATAAAGAAAGAGATTACTCGATCCATTTCCGTATCGCTCATGATATATATACTAACCCAGGCACCCCTTTCAAATGCATATCCCATTTTTGCACAGCAGGGTTATGAAAATCCACGAGAAGCGACTGGCCGTATTGTATGTGCCAATTGCCATTTAGCTAATAAACCCGTGGATATCGAGGTTCCACAAGCGGTACTTCCTGATACTGTATTTGAAGCAGTTGTTCGAATTCCTTATGATCTGCAACTGAAACAAGTTCTTGCTAATGGTAAAAAAGGAGCTTTGAATGTCGGGGCTGTTCTTATTTTACCCGAGGGGTTTGAATTAGCCCCTCCCGATCGTATTTCGCCCGAGATTAAAGAAAAGATAGGAAATCTGTCTTTTCAGAGCTATCGTCCCACTAAAAAAAATATTCTTGTGATAGGTCCGGTTCCTGGTCAGAAATATAGTGAAATCACCTTTCCTATTCTTTCCCCGGACCCCGGTACTAAGAAAGATGTGCACTTCTTAAAATATCCCATATATGTAGGCGGGAACAGGGGAAGGGGTCAGATTTATCCCGACGGGAGCAAGAGTAACAATAATGTTTATAATGCTACAGCAGCAGGTATAGTAAGCAAAATAATACGAAAAGAAAAAGGGGGGTACGAAATAACCATAGCGGATGCATCGGATGGACGTCAAGTGGTTGATATTATCCCTCCAGGACCGGAACTTCTTGTTTCAGAGGGCGAATCCATCAAACTTGATCAACCATTAACGAGTAATCCTAATGTGGGTGGATTTGGTCAGGGAGATGCGGAAATAGTACTTCAAGATCCATTACGTATCCAAGGTCTTTTGCTCTTCTTGGCATCTGTTATTTTGGCACAAATCTTTTTGGTTCTTAAAAAGAAACAGTTTGAGAAGGTTCAATTGTCCGAAATGAATTTCTAGATCTGCGGATTTATCAACATCAAGCTCTAAAAATAAACAAATTTTTGTTGGGAATTATGTATGATCAAAAAAATTTTGCTTATTTATATTCTTTATTCTACCGGATTTCGGGAATTACTTAATACCGCATTCCTGGTCATAGTATATTGTGAAGGCGACGTTTTTACTTAACTCTTCTTTATTTATTTGTTTTTTCAATCCAAATTGAAACGGTATGATATAGAATGAATCAATAGTTTTATATTTGACTAGAATCAAAACAAAAGATAAATAAGCGGAGAATAGAAACCAAAGTATAAATGAGAGGAACAAAGGATTTTAGGGGAGATTGTTCGTCTCCTAGTCCTTGACACAAGAAACGGAATTTTACCCAACCCTTTCTTGTGTCGAATTAATAAAGATTCTCGATCCCGTTCGTAAAAAATGGATATTTGTAGTTTTCATTTTTTTTTTTTTTTTTTATATAGGTTTATTTTATCATAACCCTTTTTTAGATTTCTTACGTAACATAGTGGTAGTGGACAAATAAATATAGGTCAATTTATTGAGCAATATAGAACTTCTTCAATTTCAACGAACTTATAAAAAAAAAATTTCACTTTTATTAGATTAAATATTTATTAGATTAAATGGAGTAAGGTTCTATTCTATTAGTATAGAAAGGGTTTGCATGATATCTGATTGATAGAAATATATTATATTTCTATATAATTGTGAGTCATCCAAAAAGGGTAAATCGAGTGATTCCTTCTTTGTTTTAAGTATTGACAGATACTATTGAGTAACAGATGTTCTGAATCAATTAACGAAGTTCATTTTTTAAAAACATCATCAGAAAAGGTGGAGGTTTTTGAAACATCTCTAAAAAAAAAATATTATGATTATTAAGAACTCAACGGGACTTACCCCCTCTTTCCTTGTCTGATTCGAGGGGGATCCCGTTGAGTTCTTATGCTTTCATGTCTACAACTCAGTTCATCCGATTATTACAGGGATGAACCTAATCCGGAATATGAACCATAAAAGAAAATACCGATTAAACCGATCACAAGAATACCGGCT